GATTAAGATGTTCTATTTTTCCATAGAAATGTGTTCGCTCAAGAAAGGTTCCAGAAGATGTTGATCGTAAATAAGAAGATTGTTTACGACAAAAAACTAATACAAATTCGCATTCAGATACATAAAAATTATATAGGAATCGAAATAGTCTTTTATTTTCTTTTGAAAAAACGTAAATAGATTTCTTCAGAGTAATAAAACTATTCCAATTATGATATTCATGGAGAAAAAATCGCAATAAATGCAAAGAGGAAACATCTTGGATCCAGCATTGAAGGATTTGCACCAAGATTTCCAAATGGATGGGATGGGGTATTAGTATATCTGACACATAATTTAAATGCGATAATTTGTCCTCTAAAAAGGGAAATATTGAATGAATGGATCGTAAATTCTGCGATTTTGGTATTTTTTTTTCTTCGAGAGAAAATAGTAATCGCAGAGAAAATGGAATTTCTACAATGACCACAAAAACTTCTGATATCATTTGAGAATAAAAAGAATTGTTGTCCCCAACGAGTCGATTTTGATTAGAATCATTAACCGAATCAGTCAAAAAATTCTGTTGATACATTCGAGTAATTAAATGTTTCACAAGTACTGAACTAGATTTATTGTCATAACACAAAAATTCCATGGGTTCGTAAAAAATCGAACCATTTAAACCATGATCATGAGCAAGTGCGTAAATATACTCCTCAAAGAGAAGCGGATATAGGAAGTGTCGTTGCCGAGATCTATCTTTTTCTAAATATTCTTGTAATTCTTCCATTTTCATTTCTACTTGAAAAAGAGGCAGGAGGCATTGATTTGGTTATCAAATGATACATAGTGCAATACGGTCAGAACAGGGTATGTATTATGTAGATAGTAATACACATATATATATATATATATATCCCTATACCCCGGATACCGAATGGAAGGAGTCCAATCAATCAACAGATCTTTTTCCTCTCCTTTTTTATCCAATTGGTTTATGTTCGTTATAATTACAAGAGGGTAAAAAATCCTTTATTTTTGCAACCCGATCGCTCTTTTGACTTTGGAAGAAATTCTCTTTATCAGTATACTGTTTCTTCTACACATCCGTCTCCAATCCACAATAGAGAATAATTAGGATTCATTAAAAAAAAAAGAATTAATGGCCGAGAACCCTTTCCCACATCAGGTACTAATTTATTTTTAACATCTAATTAGATGGGGTAATCATTCAAATTAAGAACATAAGCTCGTTGCTTTTTGTTTTACCAGAATTGGGGCCGCAGGCTTCTATCCATTTATTCACTAGACCCAACTACAAATGTTGTGAATTTTTTTTGTCCCCTTCCAAAAATAAAAAACAATATTTTGTAATGATCCGGTAAGGATAAACTCAAAGTTCTACTTTAAAAAATAAAAAGAAATTACAAATTTCTTATTTTATTACGACATGCTGTTTTTTCCATTCATTACCCTTCAGGATCAGTCGTGGTCTTATAGACTCTACCAATAGTCTGGACGAATTCGTTGCTTCATCCAAATGTGTAAAAGATCATAGTCGCACTTAAAAGCCGAGTACTCTACCGTTGAGTTAGCAACCCAGAAAAATATGGTATGTAGATATGATCGAAATTAAAATAAAAAAATCAAATTGACAGACTACCTATTTTTTATTTTCGTTAAGAAAATACGTCTTGTCTTGTATGATGGTAAGGCAAATCCATCATTTGCCTGAAGTGAAGGAAAAACCCAATATGAGGTAGGGATAAACAGATCTATTTATCTACGATCGAATTATATTTGTTCGATACACCATTGTCAATATGAATGGAATGTTGAGAAAACAAATCAAATTAAGTAAACCAAATAAAGACTTGTGTTGGATTGGCACAACATAAATAAGAAATTTGGATGAAAAAAATAAGTAAGAGGTAGAAAAAAATCTCGGGTTTATTCAATCACTAGGAGTACAATAAGCAAGATTAACCACCTGTTTGTGGGTGAATTTCCACAACAAAACAAGAAAAGAAAAAAGTAAACTAAGTATCAATAGAACAAGAAAAAAGCAAATTGTATTGTGGGGAAATAATAATAATTATAATTACACAAAGATAGATACTAGTTAACCCCCCCCCTCCCCTCTTTTTTTTATTCATTAATTTTGCTTTTTCCTTTAATTAACAATTAACTCGAAGTTCTTTCTTTAAATAACTCTGCCTTCCTTAAAATATCATGAACAGTTCCTGTAGGTTGAGCGCCCTTTTCGAGGAAATATAGAATAGCAGGAACATTTAAATAAGTTTGATTCTTTATCGGATCATAAAAACCTACTTTTCGAAGATCTCTTCCTTCTCTTCTGGATCGAACATCAATTGCAACGATTCGATAGATAGCTCATTGGGATAGATGTAGATAAACAATGCCCCCCCTAGAAACGTATAGGAGGTTTTCCCCTCATACGGCTCGAGAAAAAATGATTATAATTTCTGTATATAATGCCAAATGGACCCAAAAATCATGAATTAGACTATAATATAATTTGAAATTAGACTATAATATAATTTGAGTCTTTTTTTTGTTCTTCCTTACGGAAAAAAGAAATCTCATTCGTACTCATAACTCAAGTTGGGAAATTCTGAAAGAGTTCGAAGGAAAATCCTTAGACATTTTTTGAGCCGTCTCTAACCTTTTTTGTTTGTCTCGTCTTGAATCTATTTTTATTCTTCATTCTGATCCCATTGGTGAGACAATTGAAAATAGTGTTTCCTTGTTCCGGAATCCTTTATCTTTGCTTCGTGAAATCATTGGGTTTAGGCATTACTTCGGCGGTCTTTACTCCTTTCAAAACGGCAGCAACATACCTTTTTTTTGTTATTTCTTTCTATGAAATACTAATACGAATGATTGATTCCTTTGTAATACACTTTTGCTCGAAATAGTTTTACCAATTCCGACTAATTTTACTTTTTTTTTCAAATTGTTCGAATTTTACCCTTTCGATTTACTTACAAAGTTGGTCCAACTTATTGGTTGTCACTAACCCTAGATTCTTCCCCCTGATAAATGAATCAACACTTTCTGCTCGAGCTCCATCATGTACTATTTACATTACAACCCAACACAAACAAATTGGGTTCCTAGTGGAACAGAACAAACTATGTCGAGCCAAGAGCATCTTCATTCCTATAGAAAATGGCGGATGTAAGAATCCACAGCCGATCATGTCCTTCAAGTCGCACGTTGCTTTCTACCACATCGTTTCAAACGAAGTTTTACCATAACATTCCTCTAATTTAATTTAGAACCGGTATAGAATTGATTCAATATGGAATCATGAATAGTCATTGGCTTACCGGTATAATAATAGTCCATACTTTCTATCTATCTATGATAAGTATTTATCCTTATCCGGAGAAGGCTAAGCAAGGATTCAATTTATTTAACCCCATATTATATCATACGAATGAAACACATTTCTAAAAAAGACGAATAAACGAGTTTGCTTACGACTTATTTACATCTTGAACAGATTTATCAGGAAGGTCAATCACGAAGGATCTGATCTCATTTTTCTCGAAAAAAACGCTATAGACCTTAAAAAGGGCCTTTAATAGATTTCCATTTCTAATCCCGGAACAAAATCAGTTATTAACCGAATAAGCTATTCCAATGACCCGGACCGGAAAGGCCGGAAGTCTCTCTATAATATAGATTTGTCACACTTCTTCACGTACCAAGGATTCATAAAAAAAAAAATGAAGTAAAAATAGTTTAAAGAATTCCCGACTTCAATATCATGACTGGAAAACCTATTTCCCATCATGACTGAATTTGATCTCTAATTCAATCAACAGGTCGACGCAATGACAATAAATGAGTAGTTAAAAATTTGTAATTTTAACTACTCATTCACTAAAGAGACACAAAAAAGAGACACAAATTTTACCATGTCCAATTGAATTATCAATTGTTTAATTTAAAGCGGAAAGGTAAATTGTGAATCTAATCCAGTTTATTTGTTTTCATGAGGAAAAGGTCCCGCGTAAGGTAAGATTAAGATCGTTGATTTTTCTTTCATATGAAAGAGAAAATCAGAATCATAGGAGTCTGATCTTTTTGTATCCATCATATACAACGAACACTTGTTACCGGGGGTAATATCATGGATATTTAAGGAATCGCGGATCCTTTTCACTTAACCGAAAGAGCGTTGTTACTGAAAAACAGCAATACAATAACAATACATATAGATATTAATTTCATATTGGATAAAATGTGATCCAATCTTTCGTTTCTGATGGAAACGATCTGGGACGGAAGGATTCGAACCTCCGAGTAACGGGACCAAAACCCGCTGCCTTACCGCTTGGCCACGCCCCATTTCGATTTCTATTGGACACTAATAAACAGTAATATTGGTATTGCTTATTCGTCAATTCCAGACCAAATAAATAGGGATATATTGTTGCTAGGATTCGACACGTGTAGATATAAAATGAAAATAAATTCATTGATCATTACATATAATTCAATTAAGATATTGTATGAAAGTATAATTCCTTGTATTCTCATTTGAGAATGGAAGGAAGGATTTTTGATTTGGAAAAGTTCGAAGAAAAAGAAGGATTTTTTGACCTGCCTTTTTTCATTTTTCCCTTATAAAAATAACTCAATCAAAATCAAATTATCTAATCTACGAGAACGAAATGTTTGTTATGCTTAATATTCTTAGTTTAATCTCTATCTGTCTTAATTCTGCCCTTTATTCGAGTAGTTTTTTCTTCGCCAAATTACCCGAGGCTTATGCCCTTTTCAACCCAATCGTAGACGTTATGCCCGTCATACCTTTACTCTTTTTTCTCTTAGCCTTTGTTTGGCAAGCTGCTGTAAGTTTTCGATGAAATCTTTAATACTCTCCTAAATTCAGGATTTATTCGATAAATAAAATTCTAAAAATTGATAAGATCAGAAAAATCTTACATTATGAACCCTCGATTCAAAAATAGAAATTCTTGACTTAATTGCGGATATAACAAGAAATTTTTGGTAACGAAGGAATCTTATTACAAATAAATTCGTGAAAATTACTTTCTTTTCAGGAAAACACTTCATTTTTTTTTTCATTTTTGGGGTGTCATGTCAAAATAGTGTATATGGTACAAAAATAAGTAATCTATTCCCCTTTCTCAAAAAAATGATCTTATCTTGGAGATTGTGTAATGCTTACTCTCAAACTTTTCGTTTACACAGTAGTGATATTCTTTGTTTCTCTCTTCATCTTCGGATTCTTATCTAATGATCCAGGACGTAATCCTGGACGTGAAGAATAAAAATAAGAAAGATATTTTTTGTTTTTCCTTGTTTTTTTTTTTCTGCATTTTTTTCTTATTATTTTTTCTATTCCATACATTTAACTATGATAAGATAAAATCAAAGGATAGAAATTTATTCGAATTCGAATAAAGTTTTAAGCGATCGAAGGGAACGGAGAGAGAGGGATTCGAACCCTCGGTACGAATAACTCGTACAACGGATTAGCAATCCGCCGCTTTAGTCCACTCAGCCATCCCTCCCAATTAAAAATTGAAAATTTTTAATGTGATGTGACACGTGAAGTAAAGATTGATAAAAAAAAACCAAGTCTTCCTTTCCTTCTTTATTATAACGATATATAAAAAGATATAAGATATCTACGAATTTGATCAGCAACTTAACTTAGATAATGATTCGAAACAGATATCTCCCATAGAAAGAATACCTTACTTCTTTGATTTTGTACGAAAGGTTCTTTTATTCCCCCGGCCTGGTTAAGTACCGGCCGGGACATTACCTCTTTTGATCCAATGAATCCTTCATAGTTCATAGAGCAAACGATTTAATTTATATGATTTGATATCAAATCAAAAAAAATACTTGTTATTGAAGCAAAAGCAGCAACAAGGGAAATTTCTACTTCCATTCCTATGATAGAAGTATCATCATTCCTATGATAGAAGTATCATTTCCTATAATTATTATATTTATTATATTATTATTATATATTATATTATTATTATATATTATATTTTATATTTATATTATATTTATTATATTATATTTTATATTTATTATATTATATTATATTAATTTTTTATATTATATTATATTTTTATTATATTTTTATTTTACTATTAATATTCTTTTTTTTTCTCAATTTACTTACTGGAAAACTGGAATAAAAAAAGACATACATCATACATATCATACATATAGTAAAATATTAAACACACATAGTTATAATATAACTCATTTACCTGTTCAATGTTGAAAGAACAAGCTTTATTTGAAATTTGAGATCCAATTGCCCCGAATTCATAAGATCTGGCAGTTGAAAGAAAAGTTCCCCCAAAAGAACCGTGTATGCGGAATTCATCATTTTTATGGTCCAGCTTCAATGACTCCTTCTGTGCGGAACTATCACTAATGACTTCCCAGCAAACAAAAAGTATAACTATAACTTTTTATCTTATTAAAAAAAAAAAAAATAAGTTTTCTGCTATTCACCTATTTTTAGCCCTTGGCAGGACGAAAGAAATACGCGTAAACACTAGAATTTTCTTGATTCTGATCCTTTGTTCGACAAAGGGTCAATTTATATACAATAATGAAATTGTAGAGCGGGTATAGTTTAGTGGTAAAAGTGTGATTCGTTCAATTAACAACTTAAATAGTTAAGGGGTCTTTCCGTTTTTTTCATATTCCGATCAAAAACTTTATTTCTTAAAAAGGCTTAATCCTTTACCTCTCCATGACATATTTGAGGAAAAATATACATTCTCACGATTTGTATCCAAAGGTCAATTAGAAATTGAATAAAAAAAATTGGATTATGGAGTCGCGAAGCATAATTTTTTTTCTGAGTTGGATCAACTCTTCCAATTGAATGAGTATGAGTAAAGGATCCATGGATGAAGATACAAAAGTTTATTTCCAATCGTAACTAGATCTTCAATTTTTGTGGTCTAAAAGGGAGATTGAAGCAAAATAGCTAGAAAACGATGGTTTTGGTTTACTAGAACCATCGGCATATTATTTCAGCTCGGCGGAAACTAAATTCTTTTCCTAAGGATCCCGCGAGTAGAAATAGGGAACGAAGTAACTAGACTAGACGGATTTGGTATAATCCCCCTCCTCTAGAGGGATCATCTAGAAAGCGATTTGGATGCATTCAGACAGAAAAGCTGACATAGATGTTATGGATCTTATTTTTTTCTCTTCGGATTTAAGATGACTCCCTTTTTTCATACATCGTAACTTTTTTATTTATGTTTTTTTTTCATTTATGCCTTAGATCTGGGAATACATCAATCTTCCATAAAGGAGCCGAATGAAACCAAAATTTCATGTTCGGTTTTGAATTAGAGACGTTAAAAATGATCAACCAACGTCGACTATAACCCCTAGCCTTCCAAGCTAACGATGCGGGTTCGATTCCCGCTACCCGCTCCATATTCCTTATTATACATGCATCATCAATTT